CCCGTGCTGACGAATAACCAACCCGCAATGAATAGGGAAGGTATAGTAATGCTATGAATAACCCAGTATCGAATACTGGTAATAATATCAGCAAAAGAACGTTCTCCTGTGCTTCCAGACATGCTGAGCTCCACATATTTTTGTACAATCAAAGGCAAATCCGTAAAAGATTAAATCAGTAAATAGTAAATTTCTATTTACTTTACGTAAAAACCTAAAATCCTTGTTGGATTACCAATATAGTACCGAAGGTGTCTTTAGAGTATACCGAATCAGTATAGCTATCCTTCTTCTGACACAGCAAGGCAATTTTCATTAATATTGAAATGAAGTATGAGAGAATTTCTTTTTTGTACATATGGAACTAGGCACTGTTTCCTTTTCTATATATATAGAAAATTTATCAAATACAAATAGTCTAGAGAGAAACTCTATGATTGTATTGGCTTCAGACTCGAAACGGAAGATCGGGTAAAACGGGAATCTGAAAAGTTGGTAATAATTTGTGAAAAATTCCAGAAGAAGAAGAATATGATAATATTCTTCCAATTCTATGAAACGATAAATCTATAAGTTTATTTTTCGCGGTTATAGGTATAGAAGAGGTTTTGAATAATTACTTACTTTCCATCTTTCCATTTTATGGAATTGGTTAATCGTCGAAAAAAAAAATAGTAAAAAATATATTAATTGAAATCAATTAATTAATCCGTTGTTGTATTAGATCTAAGGGTTTTTATTGACTTAACTACAAGGAGACGGGTTTCTATTTATAACGAAATAATACTAAAATAGTAATATGGAATATAGAACCTATAAAGGCAAAGATAATAGCAATTACTAGTTTTCTAATCGAGTTAGACAAAATAAAAATTTGTTTTGAATGCTGATAGTCTTTTTATTTTCATTCAAAAGAGTTTTTATATGAAATATGGATGAACCCAATCACTGAGTCTAAAAAGTTCAATTTAAAGTAAAAGGTGTTATATTCGAAAAATAGAAAAAAAAAACTTTGAAATAGATTTGATCCAATTAAAAAAAAGAAAGGATCAAAATAGAAATTATTTTTTCATTTTAATTACTATTAATATTCTATAGTGATTCAAATAAATAACATTTCATTTTTGAATACAATTAATTCCATAGCCTGTAGCATACTTATTATTTTATTATTATTAGATTAGTTTCTTCAAAAGTTTCGCAAAAAATCTGTTGATTCAAAATTACGATATGTGTAGATGTCCCAGACAATGAGTCGTTTCTTTTTTTTTCTACTGCTCTTACTTTATCTTTGTTAGTGACATCCATAATAGAATAGTTGATGAATCAAAAACTTTCAATTGAACTTATTATTTAAATTGAGATTTTTGCGTATTCTATTTCTTAGGTACGTGCTTTAGAAATATATGTATAAAAAGAACATATTTTAGTTAGCTCCTTCATGCCTACTCTAACTAGTTATTTCGGTTTTTTATTAGCGGCTTTAACTATAACCTCTGCTCTATTTATAGGTCTAAACAAGATACGGCTTATTTGAAATTAATTGAACGAATAACTCAAGAAATGCTTCTGTGGGATTCAGCTTATGTTATATTTCTTTACTGCATCAATTGAGAATTTTTGGTTATTGAGATTCGTGGACAATTCAGATTACTATTTAGGGATAGATATTACCTTTCTTCTTTTTTTTTTCAAACGAATTGAAATGATTGAAGTTTTTCTTTTTGGAATCGTCTTAGGCCTAATTCCTATTACTTTGGCTGGATTATTTGTAACTGCATATTTACAATACAGACGTGGTGATCAGTTGGATCTTTGATTAATTAACAAATCTTTTTTTGATTGACCTCCTGTGGATTCGAGAAAGGAGGAGGTCAATTTTAGATTCGATTACTGTTCATTTATTTCAGTCGAATTTGATAATTCAATTTGACCTAATAAGAATGGAATCACGCTCTGTAGGATTTGAACCTACGACATCGGGTTTTGGAGACCCACGTTCTACCGAACTGAACTAAGAGCGTTTTCTTTTCACAATTTTTTTTTTATAACTCCAAACTCTATCTACATTCTGCATAAATACACTATGCATCATATAGAGTATCATAAACAAAATGAAAGATTACGTCTGTTCAATTTGAATCAAAATTTCAATGAATTCCTCCTTACTTCTTAGAGTAAAAGTAATTAGGTAGGGATGACAGGATTTGAACCCGTGACATTTTGTACCCAAAACAAACGCGCTACCGAGCTGCGCTACATCCCTTTCAATTCAATTGGGTTTTCTAATGTAATTGTAAAGAATGCTTGTCTTGTTTTCCACATCCCGATTTCCCATATAAATTAATAATTTAATTTGCTCTGCTGTTTCCTCTTCTTTTTGGTTTCTTCTCATATAAGGTATAATGGAAAGGATTTGTATATTTATGTATATGAAAAACCTGTCGTAAACTAAACTTTTCGGTAATGCTATTATTTTTCTTAAAAAAAAAAATTATCTACTATTAGTATAAGTATACTATTAGTATAAGTAAGTTAAATCGATTTTAATGTATATTTTTTTATATAGCTTAGGGATTTCGTGTACAAACACAAGTAGTCTTTAACTATATACATCGAATCATAGATTAAATATGTATTAATTTATATATATATTAAAAATTTTCTATATTAAAGACAAAAAGGGAGGATTTTCAATGCGCGATTTCAAAACATATCTTTCCGTGGCACCGGTATTAAGTACTTTATGGTTTGGGTCTTTAGCCGGTTTATTAATAGAAATCAATCGCTTTTTTCCAGATGCGTTGACATTCCCTTTTTTTTGATTCTAGTTATTGATATGGGAAGGGGGTAACGAAGATTATAGATATAATCAACTATCTGTGACTAACTCCTCCCCTCTTTTTTTTTTCTAATAAAAAAAGAAATAGGATTAGTTTAGTAATAAATAAAGAAGAAAGGTGGAATCAACTTCATCAAACCTTAGGTTCAGGCTCAAGTGGAAATGAAAATTTAGGTCTAGGGTAAGCGTATTATACAAGATGCTTAAACCAAAAAAAATACTGTGATTCGAAATTCTAGTTATAAACTTTTTGAATTTGATTACTTAGTATTTCTTTCCTTATATATTTCTATTATTACTCAATTGATTTCAACAAAATCTTTCGAATTGTAGTTTTAATTAGCAATTTCTATTTTTGCAACTTTTCTATTTTTTTCTTTTCCTTTTTTCAAGAAAAGTAGAAAAGTTGCTTGAATCAAATATCCAAAGGAGGCTCATGGCTAAGGGTAAAGATGTCCGAGTAAAAGTGATTTTGGAATGTACTGGTTGTAAAAGTGTTAATAGTTTATCAAAGGGCGTTTCCAGATATATTACTCAAAAGAATCGACACAATACGCCCAGTCGTTTGGAATTGCGAAAATTCTGTCCCTATTGTTATAAACATACAATTCATGGAGAGATAAAGAAATAGATCGAGCTGAACATCTGTCTATCATCCTTTCAAGTAAGGGAAGAAAACAATTTTCATATTAATTTTTTAATAGAAAAAGTATTTCTGTATATATGTATATATAGTAAATATATTATTATTAAAAAATAATAAATTATTTATTATTATAATATATATATATATAATATATATATCGATATATAGAATATTGATATATAGAAAAAATCGAAATAAACAAATCAAATCCTATTTTGGCTGGACCTAAAAAAATTCTAATTAAGAAATAGGGTTTTCGATATGTATAAGGAATAAACTAAACAAACTATGGATAAATCCAAGCGACCCTTTATTAAATCCAAGCGATCTTTTCGTAGGCGTTTGCCCCCGATCCAATCGGGGGATCGAATTGATTATAGAAATATGAGTTTAATTAGTCGATTTATTAGTGAACAAGGAAAAATTTTATCTAGGCGAGTGAATAGATTGACCTTGAAACAACAACGATTAATTACTATTGCTATAAAACAAGCTCGTATTTTATCTTTGTTACCTTTTCTTAATAATGAGAAACAATTTGAAAGAACCGAGTCGACTACTAGAACTTCTAGTTTTAGAACCAAAAATAAATAAAATAATAGACTTATTCCTTATTTAATTGATAATAATAATTGAATCAAAAAAAATTGGAATCTGAATTCAAGCACGGATTGCAGTTTTGTTCTAAAAAAATACTCGAATCTCGAAGAATCTAAGTTTGATTGTCACGTCGTAAGATAATATAAAATTTGGGAATTTTTTTATTTTGAATGGATTTGTTGATTTTTATTTATTTATCATAATGGATTTGTTGATTTTTATTTATTTATCATATTTGATCAGATTAATTTCTACTCTATACTCCCGGAGAATAAACTCCGGGGAACTTCATTTAAATCATTTCGAGGTATTCTTTTTTCCAATCTTGTTTTATGATTTCATTGAAAATCATAAAAATACAATTCCTATTTAATATAGCTATTTGTGCAAGTATTTTACGATTAAGAAGCAACTTTTTGTTGTACAGATCATGTATAAATTTACTATAATTATAGTATACCCCCTTTTCGCGAATTACTGCATTTATCCGAGTGATCCACAAACTGCGAAAATCTCTCTTTTGCCTATCTCTATCCCGATGAGACGAAACCAAAGCTCTTATTTTCTGTTGAGCAATAGTTCGAGTAAGTTTTGAATGAGCCCCTCGAAAGCTTGATACAAATAAACGAATTTTTTTTCTGCGTTTTTGCGCTATATATCCCCGTTTAACTCTAGTCATTGAATAATTGAAATTTTGATGAATAACTAATTGATTTTCTTTCTTTGAGTTATTCTTTTCTTCCCTTGGTCTATTAAAAACAAAACGGATTTTTCCAATGTATAAAATCAAAATTCCAATGGCTTTTGCTACTATAACCTTCCCAACCACTATTTTTTTTACATTTCTCCTTGAAACAAGAAAAAAAAGAAGAAATTGTATTGAAATTCTATTAATGTACCAAAAATTTCAATTCAAGTTAAATAGAGATGATTAATGAAATAGCGGGTTCCTTCGTTTCTATGGTTACTTTTTAAACGGTGAGGTCCTCTCTATACACCGGAGCCCTTTCTTTAATTTAGGAAATTTTTTTGATAACTTGTACAGTTCAAACTTTTCGGCTCTACCCATGAATTATCCAGTAATAGGTCTTTCACAATGAGATCCACCTATACAGTAACGGTATTAAATTTTGAGGGTTAGTTGGATATCTGACCCTATTAGTCCGTTCTTGCAAAAAAGGGAGAAGATTTTTTTTGCTCTTAAAAAAAGATTTCCTGCTAAATGGATAACGTTCGCTACCAATAGGAAATTTTTTCTTATCTTAAATCCGATTTGATTTATACCAAAAAAAACCATAAATTTCATACCCAATAGATGAATAGGTCTTTTTTTTCATTTTAGCTATTGACTGGAGTTTTTTTTATACTATTCACCAGTACTGATCATTGATACTGGAAAAATTCTTCCCTTTCATTTGCTTTTCTTCCAGCTCATAATCTGAACGAGTCACACATACACCCTAGTACATGTTCCTCGGCGCTGAGGGCATCCCCGAAGAGCGGGGGATTTCGTGACATTTCTGATTGGCTGTCTTGTGTTTCTAATAAGTTGTTTAATAGTTGGCATGCTGAATCATATATATAATGGGCTGGTTTAGATCAAACCTAACCGAATGTAGTTATAGTTAATAGAATATTAAACCCATAATAGAATGTTAAATCTAGTAACAAGATAAAATTTCAAAAGTTTAAAGCTATTTTTATTCCTTTTATTCGACCGCTACAAGATCAACAATTCCATGAGCTTGGGCTTCTGTTGCTGACATAAAAACATCCCTTTCCATATCTTCGGATACAACCCATAAGGGTTTGCCCGTTCTTTGTACATAAACCCTTGTAAGGGTTTCGCGCAATTTCAAAAGTTCTTCCGCTTCCAGGATAAATTCTCCCGTTTGGGCCTCATAAAAAGAGCTTGCGGGTTGATGAATCATTACCCTGATGATATACCATAAAAAAAGTTCTTCTATCTCGCGCAATGCGGTAAAAAGAAAAAATACAGATACAGAATAAGAATTGAATAACCGTACGTGCATTTTTTTCGCATTGCATACGGCTATACAATGGAATTTACTTTCATTTTCTCTTGAATAAAGAAAAAATATAGAATCGATCAGATCCAAATCAGTAAATTATCCAATTACCGCCCTTCTTTTCGTAGGAGCTCAAAAATACTATGATGGTTCCGTTGCTTTATATATTTTTGTCGTCTGTAGTTCAGCAATCCCAAAGTTTCCTTTTGATCCGAAAAATACGGAAGAAATTTTTTTTGTACTCTTTCAAACATAAATTAAATAGAGTCTTTTTTTATGAAAAAAAAAAGTTTGTGACGTTGAAATGGACTCCCGATAGAAAATTAAAATAAAGAAATCGGGAATACTCTTCATCTCATACTGCTCTTTCGATACATAATCGAAGGTTTTGAAAATAAAATAGAGAAAAAATATCTCATATCGAATTCAAAGTGCCATGCTATTATTACTTAATATTTCATATGGTGAAGGCATAGTCTTCTTTTTTCTCGCAAATAAAAAACTCATCGGCGCCAAGCGTGAGGGAATGCTAAACGTTTGGTAATTTCTCCTCCGACCAGAATAAAAGATCCCATTGAAGCAGCTAACCCCATGCATATTGTATGTACATCTGGTCGAACAAATTGCATGGTATCATAAATAGCTATTCCGGGTATTACCCATCCGCCTGGAGAATTTATAAACAAATACAAATCCTTGGTATCATCTTCGATACTTAGATATACCATAAGACCAATAAGTTGATTTGAGATTTCGCTATCGACTTCTTGGCCTAAAAAAAGTAATCTTTCTCGATAAAGTCGGTTGATTAGGGTAAAAGTCTATCCCTTAGGAACCGTACATGCACCTTTTGATGCATACGGTTCAAATATAATTGTGAAAAAAATCAATGTGTAGATTCTATATCCTTTTTTATTTTTCATAGAAAATTTTTCAACTTATAATGAATAATCAAGAGTCTCCTTTCCGAATTTTCAAAAAAGATGACTTTTTGTCTTCTTCCCCGAAATTCTCTAATTACCCATATAATATTATATGGGTAATATTTAATAATAAATAATCGAAGAATATTTCTAGAATTAAAATAGAAAAAAAAAAAGAATTTACTAAACTTATCGAACTTACTTCTCATTGATGTATCATATCATCGAGATCCAATCCAAATCACGATGTCATTTTCTTGTTCTTAACTGGGTCTTTTTTATTTTTTAGGTTTATGCTCTACTCCGGGTAAAGATCTGCCCAATTTCGATTTGCACATATAGGACAAATGTTTCCAATACTGCTTTTTTGTTAAGATTCCCCCCTTTTTTATTTACTTAATATCTTTTATAACTTTTAAGAGTTAAAGTAAATAAACTATGGAAGTATAATACAAGCAGTAATCTGCAATATATTTGCAATTGGAGTTGGTTTTTTATAAACGGAGTCTGGATACTTCATTTTTTTGGTCCAACCGAGCCAACCATAAATTATTCTAATTGATAATATTACTCTGAATCCTCCTAAAAAAACTAAAAAATGAATTTAATTGGATTTCACGCTCCAAATTTTGGATGATTAAATCAATCTTTCTTGGGCGAAAAGGAGATATCTCAATCGGGAGAGAGAACGGGGAAATCCCATATGACCCAATATATCTGACAAGTCGCACTATACGTCAACCCAAGATGCATCTTCCTCTCCAGGACTTCGAAAGGGAACTTTTGGAACACCAATAGGCATTAAATAAAAGAAAAAAAATTAAGTACTCTATTTCACTTTGATGTGGAAACGTAATAATTCTAATTAAGGTTATTATTTTTATAATATCATCTATTTATTATATTTTCTGCATAGATTAGAAAGGGTTAGTTTAAGAGAAAATTCTTACCAATATAGCCTTCCAATAATGAACAAGTATGAAAACATTTACTGATAGAAGATAGTATCAACTTCCCATTGCGTATTGCTACTTATCGGGTATAGAATAGATTTGTTTCTCTTTGTTCCTACAAACATAATTATTCCATTATTACCAACAAAATAGAACAAATATTAACCCTTGTTCGGAGATAATCAATTGAACAAAAGGGATCCATTGCATAGTCATAGTCTTTTCCAATGCAATAAAGTTACATAGTGTCATTTTTCTTTGATAAAGAGGTATTTCCATGGGTTTGCCTTGGTATCGTGTTCATACTGTCGTATTGAATGATCCCGGCCGGTTGATTTCTGTCCATATTATGCATACAGCTCTGGTTGCTGGTTGGGCGGGTTCTATGGCTCTATATGAATTAGCAGTTTTTGATCCCTCTGATCCCGTTCTTGATCCAATGTGGAGACAGGGTATGTTCGTTATACCTTTCATGACCCGTTTAGGAATAACCAATTCATGGGGTGGTTGGAGTATTACAGGGGGGACTATAACGGATCCGGGCATTTGGAGTTACGAAGGTGTGGCCGGGGCGCATATTGTGTTTTCTGGCTTGTGCTTTTTGGCAGCTATTTGGCATTGGGTGTATTGGGATCTAGAAATATTTTCTGATGAACGTACAGGAAAACCTTCTTTGGATTTGCCTAAGATTTTTGGAATTCATTTATTTCTTTCCGGGGTGGCTTGTTTTGGTTTTGGTGCATTTCATGTAACAGGCTTGTACGGTCCCGGAATATGGGTGTCCGATCCGTATGGACTAACTGGAAAAGTACAACCTGTAAGTCCAGCATGGGGTGTGGAAGGGTTTGACCCTTTTGTTCCAGGAGGAATAGCCTCTCATCATATTGCTGCAGGGACATTAGGCATATTAGCGGGCCTATTCCATCTTAGTGTCCGTCCACCTCAACGTCTATACAAAGGATTACGTATGGGCAATATTGAAACTGTTCTTTCTAGTAGTATCGCTGCTGTCTTTTTTGCAGCTTTTGTTGTTGCCGGAACTATGTGGTATGGTTCAGCAACTACCCCGATCGAATTATTTGGCCCTACCCGTTATCAATGGGATCAGGGATACTTTCAGCAAGAAATATACCGACGGGTAAGTGCTGGGCTAGCCGAAAATCAAAGTTTATCAGAGGCTTGGTCGAAAATTCCGGAAAAGTTAGCTTTTTATGATTACATTGGCAATAATCCAGCGAAAGGAGGATTATTTAGAGCGGGTTCAATGGACAACGGCGATGGAATAGCTGTTGGATGGTTAGGACACCCTATTTTTAGAGATAAAGAAGGACGCGAACTCTTTGTACGCCGTATGCCTACTTTTTTTGAAACCTTTCCGGTCGTTTTGATAGACGGGGACGGAATTGTTCGGGCTGACGTTCCTTTTAGAAGAGCAGAATCTAAGTATAGCGTTGAACAAGTAGGTGTAACTGTTGAATTTTATGGTGGTGAACTTAACGGAGTCAGTTATAGTGATCCTGCTACTGTGAAAAAATATGCTAGACGTGCTCAATTAGGTGAAATTTTCGAATTAGACCGCGCTACTTTGAAATCGGATGGTGTTTTTCGTAGTAGCCCGAGGGGTTGGTTTACTTTTGGGCATGCTTCCTTTGCCCTACTCTTCTTCTTCGGACACATTTGGCATGGGGCTAGAACCTTGTTCAGAGATGTTTTTGCTGGTATTGATCCCGATTTGGATGTTCAAGTAGAATTTGGCGCATTCCAAAAAATTGGAGATCCAACTACAAGAAGACAAGGAGTTTAATACAACATTCCTTTATTCTTTTTTGCATCTTTTTTTTTTTTGTGATTTGACCTAGGATACTGGAGCAACCTTGATTTAAATCACTGTCCTTTTTTTACTCTTTTCTCATTCTCGGGAAAATAATCCCAAGTAAACAGGTATGGAAGCTATAATTGTAAACCACAATTGAATCTATGGAAGCATTGGTTTATACATTTCTATT